ATTCTTCCTCGAATTTTTCATTGAAAGGTAAAGGCTTAAATCCTTTTTACGAGATAAAGTTTTTGTTTTGATCGGAATGGGTTATTAATCAAACCGAGGGACCCCTTAACTGTTAAGGGATTAACAGAACGAATCACACTTTTACCACTAAACTATACCCGCTACAATCCGATTATTGTATATAAATCGACTTTTTGTCGAACAAGAAACTTGGTCGTAATCAAAAGTATAGGATCAAAAAAGAATCATGCAAATTAGAGCGTTAACCCGAGGACTTAAGAGATTAGGAAAAGAGAACTCATTTAAATAACTAAATACCAAGTCTTTTGCTGGAGTTTTTTGACGGATATGGGTTGACAAAACTATTTAAGCCGTAACATAAAAATGCATTGTTCAAAAATTCATAGTTCATTTGTTTTCTTATCTTATTTTTTTTATTTACATTTGTTTACTTTAACTGATTTTTTACTGAAAAAAAAGTAAATAAAAGATAAAGCTAAGAAATTAAGATAGGAACTGACATTTTGATTATATATCAAAATAGCAAAGGAACCGAAATAGTCCTTATTATGATTGTTTCAATATCAATAATAAGAATTTGTGTTTTCAAATTAAAATTAAATAAATCATTTTAATTTGATTCCTTGGAACAAAAGAGGCCCGGCCCAGCTAGGTACTGACCAGGCCAAGCCGTGTAAAGAAAAGGTTTCTTTGGACAAAATCAAAGAGGGATCCTTTGTATTTTATTTATTATTATTTAGTTTTAAATATTATATTAGTTGAAAAACAAAACTATAAATAAACTAAAGAAAAAGAAAGGGGCCTTTTTCAAGCCCTAATTTTGCTTATGTAACATAATAATTATCCTTTTTCAATTGGGGGAAAGATGGCTGAGTGGACTAAAGCGTCGGATTGCTAATCCGTTGTACGAGTTTTTCGTACCGAGGGTTCGAATCCCTCTCTTTCCGTTTTCGTCGATAACTTTTTGTTTCCTTTCAAATTTTTCGTGAGTTAGTTCTTTATTTAAGTTTTTTTAGTTATTTTATATCATAGTTAAAATTATATAGTTAAAAATGTGAAGTAGCTAAAATCCTACTAAGAACATTTCAGAACATTTCAAAATCGAGTAAAAAAAAAAAACCTTATTTATTTTTATTCTTCACGTCCAGGATTACGTCCCGGATCATTAGATAGAAATCCGAAGATGAATAGAGAGACAAAGAATATTACTATCGTGTAAACAAATAGTTTTAGAGTAAGCATTACACAATCTCCAAGAATTATTTTTTTAGGAAAAAAGAGAATAGATTCTCTATTTGTATATTTGTATTTTATACCGCATATCCTAGTATGTATGTTTCTATTTTTATTTTGACACCAATAAATAAACTAAAGTTCTTTTGATTTGAGATGAGAAATAGAAAAGAATTTTCAAAAAATTAATTTATAATATTTTTTTTTTCATATAAATAAAGTGTATTTTTTCATTACCAAAAATATTCTTTCATACCCACAAATTGTGTAAGACTCCAAGAGGTTTTGCAATGGAAAAAGTCAGAATAAGGAAGTGAAACGTGGTGATCCCGATTTATTATGGTTATACCAGAATTTCAATATTTGACTCGAGGTTTCACAGATACTTTAAGACTTATCTGATCTTATCAATTGGTAAATTTTTTTTTTTTCGAATAAATCAGCAATTTGTCTAGGACAGTATTAAAAATCTCATCGAAAACTTACAGCAGCTTGCCAAACAAAAGCTAAGAGAAAAAATAGCACAGGTATTACTGGCATAACATCTACGATTGGATTGAAAAAAGCATAGGCCTCAGGCAATTTGGCGACGAAAAAACTACTTGAATAAAGGACAGAATTAAGACAGATACAGATCAAACTAAATATATTAAGCATAAAAACCATTTTGTTCTTGAGGATAATTGTATTTATTTTGATTGAGTTATTAATAAGTTGAGTTATTGATAGAAGGGAAAATTAATAAAAATAAATTAGATAGACCAAAAGAACTTCTTTGATTTGAACTCGTCCAATCAAAACTCCTTCAACTTCAACTCTCAAATCAAAAGTGAATAGAATAAATCATACTTTCATACAATATCTTAATTGAATTAGATGTAATGATCAATAAATTCATCAGTTTAATTCTATATCTACACATAGCACAATTCTATCAAGAATCTAATTTATTTTATAGATATTTAAGATATTTAGACTGAAGTTGACGAACAACCAATAACAATATTAGTGTTTATTAGTGTCAAGTATAAATGTAAATGGGGCGTGGCCAAGTGGTAAGGCAACGGGTTTTGGTCCCGTTATTCGGAGGTTCGAATCCTTCCGTCCCAGAGCATATCCGTCCACATATCCAAAACAGTATGATAATATCATATACTTAACCCATATGAATCATAGAATATTTGATATATATAATATATATATATTATATCAGAATAAAGGTTACTTTTTTGAAGCTATAAAATTGAATTCTTATTCTTAATGAGTCTTCTCTGAATCATATCTTTTTCACAAATTGAATCGAATTCAAATAACACGCAGATGTAATAGAATCTATTTGTGATCTATAAATATTAAATATAGAATAGCTAGAATTTCTTTCAGTAACAATAGTTTAGTCTATCTGATACATACATAGATTCCATAGTTTTTTATTTCAATTCTTTTTTTTTTCAATCAGTATGAAAAAAAAATAAAATATATAGCAACCTAAATCTTCTTTTACATCATTCTTTATCCACTATTTCATTAAAAAAAGAAATTGGATTTTTTTAATCATTGATGATTTAATACAAATCTGGATTTATCTTTCTCGTATGATGATAAAATGCAATGTGGTCTTACTATAAACTATAAACTATAAAATCTTATTCAAATAATGATATGGAGGTCAGAAAATTTTCAATCAATTAGATTAAATTGATGATTTCTTAGGAGTTCTTAGTACTTGAAGAAGTGTGAAATTGGTGAATTTATCCTATCAGGTTACTTGAAGATCCAGATTCAAAGAGAACTTATTTATTTGTTTGAATTTTATTCGTGTTATTATTATTTATAATTAGTATTTATAATATTTTAAGATATTATAGATTTATATAGATTTATCTATTTTAATATTTATAAATATATGTTTCTGGGGTTAATGCTTAGACTTCTTCAGAAACTCTATTTCATATAGAAGGAAAAAAAAATAAAGTATAGATTACTAGGTATTGATCGAACCAATGACTATTCATAATTTCATAATGGAATTAATTACATACTGGTTCCAAACTAAAGGAATGTTATGGTAAAACTTCGTTTAAAACGATGTGGTAGAAGGCAACGTGCGACTTGAAGGATACGATCCACTGTGGATTCTTACATCCACCACTTTTTATTATTATATTAGGAATGAAAGTGCTTTTGGCTCGACATCGTTTGTTCTGTTCACTAGAACTCTCATTTTTTTTTTTTGGGGGGGGGGGTTGTAATATAAACCGTATCATACATGATGGAGCTCGAGCAGAACGTATTGATTCGTTTTTCGGAGGCAAGAATCTAGGGTTAGTATCAATTAATAAATTGAGACAACTTTGTAAGTCTATTTTTGATATAGAAATCTAAAGGATCAAATTCAAGTAAGTTTCAAATTCAAAAGTAAAATCTTTTGGAATTGGTAAAATCCTTTCGCTCAAATCAAAAGTGTATTACACAAGAATCAACCATTCATATGATTGTTTGATAGAAAGAAATCACAAAAAATGGTGTGTTGCTGCCATTTTGAAACGATTAACTATCACCGAAGTAATATCTAAACCTAATGATTCAAGGCAAAGATAAAGGATCCTAGAACAAGGAAATACCGTTTTCAATTGTCTTAACAACTAGAACTCGATTAAATCAAAATAGATTCGAAAGGAGACAGATAAAAAAGGGATTAGAGACCGCTCAATAATCAATAAATGAAATACTTAAAAGGTTTTCTTTGCGAGTTATACAACTTGAGTTATGAGAGTGCAAATTACAAATATGAAAATCCTTTTTTGTTGGGGAAAGAGTAAGAAACAAGTATTTAAATCATATAATAAAGAAAGAGAATTCTTGGTCTAATTGATTTGATGATTTTATGGATCTATTTGCCATTCTAATTTTGTATATAAACATAACTTGAATTTTCTTGAGCCGTACGAGGAGAAAACTTCTTATACGTTTCTCGGGGGGGTTTCTCTACATCTATCCCAATGAGCCATTTATCGAATCGTTGCAATTGATGTTCGATCCCGAAGAGAAGGAAGAGCTCTTCGGAAAGTGGGTTTTTATGATCCGATAAAGAATCAAACTTATTTAAACGTTCCTGTTATTCTATATTTTCTTGAAAAAGGCGCTCAGCCTACAGGAACTGTTTATGATATTTCAAAGAAGGCGGGGGTTTTTATAGAACTTCGCCTTAATCACCAAACAAAATTAAATTAATGAAATATAAATATATATAAATTAAAGAAGGTAAGGTGTGGATGATTTGTATAGATTTTTGTATAATCTTTTCTTTGCTTTTTTTCCCCTTTTCAATTTATATCATATTTAATTTCTTTTTTCTACTTATAGAATGTCGTCTTTTATAACGATAAAAATCTATTTTATTGGTTTTATTGATGTAATAGATGAGAAAAATATCGAGAGAATAAACAATTTGGTCTTAAATTTTTGATATTATTGTCATGTCAATGGGTGTTTTTTATTTTTCATTGGAATTCGATGAACAAATAAAAAAGCAAAGGGTTAAGCTTGCTTTTTTTACTTTGTACTTAATATTAATACTTATATTGATTGATATTAATTGAATAAACCTGGGATTTTTATACTTCTTTTTTAATTTATTCGTCCGCCTACACTCTTTTGTATATATGTCAATTATATATCTAGTGCCGATCCAACATAAATTCTTAGTTCTTGGTTTTCATTTTCATAAATTGAAATAATAATCT